AGGCGGATACAAAAGGAATTCAAATACAAATCGCAGGACGCATTGATGGAAAAGAAATTGCACGTGTCGAATGGATCAGAGAAGGTAGGGTTCCCCTACAAACTATTCGGGCTAAAATTGATTATTGTGCCTATACAGTTCGAACTATCTATGGCGTATTGGGTATCAAAATTTGGATATTTATAAATGAAGAATAAAAAAAAATTCTTGGCTTTTCCTTTTTTTTACCCCCAAAACCCAACAAAAAATAAGAAACTCGTTCATTTTTTTGATTGAAGATAAAAAAGAGTTCTTAATTCCGTAATTCTTTAATTCTATAGGGTTAAATAAAAATTCGATTGAATGTTTGATATAATTGCTATGCTTAGTGTGTGACTCGTTGATTCTTTTAGAGATAAGGTTCAAAAAAAACAAGCCCTCCTAGTATGAACTAATAACTATAGAACTAAGAACCAACTCATCACTTCACATTATCTAGATCCAAAAAAACAGTCAAGATATGATAAATTATTCATATCATTGTAGCAACTGAAATCTGTTTTGCATAAAGTAAAAAAGAAAAAAATAGCATTCTAAGGTGTGAACCGGAATAGAAAAAATGTGGCTAGAGGGGTGAGAGAAAGAAAGAAAAAGAATATCGATGATATATAATTCCAATATGTAGGGTCTATGAGTCATCTCATAAAAGGCAATGTAATAAAGCAAAAAGACTGATTCATACATAATTAAATGATAGATATCGACCAAAAAAACCAAGAGCCTTAAGCCAATATAGACTGAGAAAATTGACTCAAGAATAAATTTCATTTAAGAGCTCCGTTGTAAAATTAAGACCTAACCATTAAACAAGAAGCGGTGGGAACGATGGAACCCATGAATACAGAAGATTTTAGTGAAACGAAATCCTAACAATTCAATGGTCAGGATGGCGGAAGGAACCGAGAAAATAATTGATCTATTCGGATCTGAGAAGTAATGAACTAACCTTACAACTGAAATAGATATTAGAGTAAATATTCGCCCGCGAAAATGGTCTCTTTTGGATTGCTAAATTGTATATTTGGGTCAATCCGATATGATAAACTGAAAAAAAAACTAGAAATATATGTTTATATAGGTTTAGGTATATATCCAAAATACCCAAACACGATATAGAACTCACTAATAGATTAATCTCAAAGAATCCCTCGATTTTATCTATTATTGGTTAAATATATGTATCTTATATCTCAATTCAAATTGAATATTTTGAATCCTTTTTATTCGCGAGGAGCCGGATGAGATGAAATTCTCATGTCCGGTTCTGTAGTAGAGGTGGAATTCAGAAACAACAACCATCAACTATAACCCCAAAAGAACCAGATTCCGTAAACAACATAGAGGACGAATGAAGGGAATGTCTTATCGAGGTAATCATATTAGTTTCGGTAAATATGCTCTTCAAGCCCTTGAACCCGCTTGGATCACATCTAGACAAATAGAAGCAGGGCGCCGGGCAATGACACGAAATGCGCGTCGTGGTGGAAAAATATGGGTACGTATATTTCCCGACAAACCGGTTACAGTAAGACCCACAGAAACACGTATGGGTTCGGGTAAAGGATCTCCTGAATATTGGGTCGCTGTTGTTAAACCAGGCCGAATACTTTATGAAATGGGCGGAGTCGCAGAAAATATAGCCCGAAAAGCAATTTCAATAGCAGCGTCCAAAATGCCTATCAAAACGCAATTTATTAGTTTGGGATAAGAATATAAAACAAAAAAAAATAGATCCTGGGAATGAAAAATGCGAGGTTTCCTTTTTTTTGACAAAGAATATTTCTTTCTTTTTCTTCGCCCTTTGCATTGAAAGAACAAATAAAAAAATGATTCAACCCCAGACACATTTGAATGTAGCAGATAACAGCGGGGCTCGAGAATTGATGTGTATTCGAATCATAGGAGCTAGTAATCGCCGATATGCTTATATTGGTGACGTTATTGTTGCTGTGATTAAAGAAGCAGTACCAAATATGCCTCTAGAAAGATCAGAAGTGGTCAGAGCTGTAATTGTACGTACCAGTAAAGAACTTAAACGTGACAACGGCATGCTAATACGATATGATGACAATGCCGCAGTTGTCATTGATCAAGAAGGAAATCCTAAAGGAACTCGCGTTTTTGGTGCGATCGCCCGGGAATTGAGGCATTTAAATTTTACTAAAATAGTTTCATTGGCACCCGAGGTATTATAATAGTCTTAAAATATAAGATGAGACTAGGATAGAGTTATAGTAGGATATTGGAAAGAAGTGGATTCTAATTTTTTTAGTAGTTTTTTAGTAGATTGTATTTCACGCATATACCTTAAATTTAATAATATAATTTTTAGTCATAAATAATAAGTAAAAATAAATAAAAAACATGTTGATTATATCAAAATTTGGGGGCAACAAGAATTTTAGTCCATCATGAGTAGGGACACTATTGCTGACATACTAACCTCTATACGAAATGCTGATATGGATAGCAAAAGAGTAGTTCGAATAGCATCTACTAATATCACCGAAAACATTGTTAAAATCCTTTTACGAGAAGGTTTTATCGAAAATGTAAGAAAACATCGAGAAAGCAACAAATATTTTTTGGTTTCAACCCTGCGACATAGACGAAATAGAAAGGGGCCCTATAAAAATCTTTTAAATTTAAAAAGGATCAGCCGACCCGGTTTACGAATATATTCTAACTATCAAAGAATTCCTAGAATTTTAGGCGGAATGGGGATTGTAATTATTTCTACTTCGCAAGGTATAATGACAGATCGAGAGGCCCGCCTAAAAGGAATAGGTGGAGAAATCTTGTGTTATATATGGTAATCCTTATTATATCCGCATTGTATCCAAAACTTCCTATTTGTTAAAACAAAAAAAAAATGCAGAGTATATAATCGTGTTCCTCCTACATTCGTTAATACTTTAAGAAGATTTTACCCATAATGAAAAAATAAAAATGGATTCATGAGGGTTTAATTACTGAATCGCTTCCCAATGGTATGTTCTGGGTTCATTTAGATAACGAGGGTCTTTTTCTAGGTTATGTTTCCGGAAAGATCCGACATAATTTTATACGGATACTGCCAGCGGATCGAGTCAAAGTGGTTTTCAACTTGAATATTTTCCGTGGGAATACGATTCGAAATTCAAAATTTCAAGAAACTTATTTTCTTCCAATAAGTTGATTCAAAATTAAGTTCTAAGGAATGAAAAATATGAAAATAAGAGCCTCCGTTCGTAAAATTTGTGAAAAATGTCGACTAATCCGTAGACGAGGACGAATTATAGTAATTTGTTCCAACCCGAGACATAAACAAAGACAAGGATAGTGTAGACTCCCTAAAAGACCCGATGTAGAAATAAAAAGGATCTTTTTTGACAAAAAATGGATATATCCATATATCTATATGACTCATATTTATGAGATGATAAAATATGGCAAAAACTATACCAAGAATTGGTTCGCGTAGGAATGGACGTATTAGTTCACGTAAGAATACACGTAGAATACCAAAGGGGGTTATTCATGTTCAAGCAAGTTTCAATAATACTATTGTGACTGTTACAGATGTAAGAGGTCGGGTAGTTTCTTGGTCTTCCGCCGGTACTTGTGGATTTCGGGGTACAAGAAGAGGGACGCCTTTTGCTGCTCAAACCGCAGCTGGAAATGCTATTCGTACAGTAGTGGATCAAGGTATGCAACGAGCAGAGGTGATGATAAAAGGTCCCGGTCTCGGAAGAGATGCAGCATTACGGGCTATTCGTAGAAGTGGTATACTATTAACTTTCGTACGGGATGTAACTCCTATGCCACATAATGGCTGTAGACCTCCTAAAAAAAGACGTGTGTAAAAAGAAATATTAAACAAAGTTCAAGAGAAATAAACGATCCAATCAACTAATATTATATTACTATGGTTCGAGAGAAAATAACAGTATCTACTCGGACACTACAGTGGAAGTGTGTTGAATCAAGGACAGATAGTAAGCGTCTTTATTATGGACGCTTTCTTTTGTCTCCACTTATGAAAGGCCAAGCCGACACCATAGGCATTGCAATGCGAAGAGCTTTACTTGGAGAAATAGACGGAACATGTATTACACGCGCAAAATCTGAGAAAATACCACACGAATATTCTACCATAGTGGGCATTCAAGAATCAGTACATGAAATTTTAATGAATTTGAAAGAAATAGTATTGAGAAGTAATTTATATGGAACTTGTGACGCGTCTATTTGTGTTAAGGGTCCTGGGTATGTAACAGCGCAAGATATCATCTCACCGCCTTATGTGGAAATCGTTGATAATACACAACATATAGCTAACTTAACAGAATCGATTGATTTTTGTATTGGATTACAAATTGAGAGGAATCGTGGATATCATCTAAAAGGTTCAAATCACTTTCAAGACGGAAGTTACCCTATCGATGCTGTATTCATGCCTGTTCGAAATGTAAATCATAGTATTCATTCTTATGGGAATGGAAATGAAAAACAAGAGATACTTTTTCTCGAAATATGGACAAACGGAAGTTTAACTCCTAAAGAAGCGCTTCATGAGGCGTCCCGGAATTTGATTGATTTATTTATTCCCTTTTTCCATACAGAAGAAGAAAGCTTAAATTTAGACGAAAATCAATACAAGGTTACTTTACCTCTTTTTACCTTTCATAATAAATTGATTAAACTAAGGAAAAACAAAAAAAAAATCGCATTGAAATATATTTTTATTGACCAATTAAAATTGCCTCCCAAAATCTATAATTGCCTCAAAAGATCCAATATATATACATTATTGGATCTTTTGAATAACACTCAAGAGGACCTTATGAAAATTGAACATTTTCGTCTCGAAGATGTAAAAGAAATATTGAGTATTCTAGAAAAGCAGTTTGAAATGGATTTACCGAAAAATTAGTTTTAAATCCATTGGATTTATTTCATCTTTTTTTTTTTCAAAACAA